GTAAGGAAGAGTCCTTTGTTTTGTAATCCCAATACCTCTTGTATGCTATCATATAGCATACATATCTTATATATACCTAGACTAAAAAAGATTCTGTATGCAAGATTTGAATCGATTTCACTCGATCCCTCGTTACTGCTCAGAGGAGAAGTAATAGGTAGGGATGACAGGATTTGAACCCGTGACATTTTGTACCCAAAACAAACGCGCTACCAAGCTGCGCTACATCCCTTTCAATTGGTCGACTGTGTCATTGTAGAGAATTCCTGTCTTATTTTCCAAATCCTTTTTTTTATCCTTAGCCATATCCATTGATATACAAGTTATCTTGCCATTTCTTTTTTTGGTCTCATATAACAAACCATCTAATAATAGAAGGCTTATCCATCTAATATGTATTATTAGTGATTCGATATTAGTTATTAGAAGGCTTATATATTATTTATATATTATTATAATATATATTAGATGAATCGTAAAAAAGAACTCAAAATGAATGTTTTGGGGGAATGCTCATTTGGAAAGGGATGTTTTTTCGGTTTTAAGAAAGGGAAAAATCTGATCTAACGAATCCTTGTACATTTCAATTTGAATTAGGAATTTCGTGGACAAATACAAGCGGTTCTTATCTTAACTGCTTCCATATACATCCGATCCCATATGTATTACAATTATACATTACAATAAAGAAGGAGGATTTTCAATGCGAGATCTAAAAACATATCTTTCCGTGGCACCGGTACTAAGTGCTCTCTGGTTCGGGGCTTTAGCGGGTCTATTGATAGAGATCAATCGTTTCTTCCCGGATGCGTTGACATTCCCTTTTTTTTCCTAGTTATTAACTATTGACATGGGAAGGGGTGAAGAAGATTATAGATAGAATCACAAGATCTATGACTAATCCCTCCCCCTCTTTTCTTGGATCTAAAATAGAATTAGATCCGATTAACTACAATAAAGAAAGGAGGAAAGAGAAATAAAAACGTAGATTCAACTCCGGCGAAATTCGGTTTACGCATCCAATTCAATTGAAAAAAAAAATATCGTGAGAGCGGAAATTTGTCTAAAACAAGAATATCATACAAGATATTTAAATGAAAGAAGATTATCTTATGAATAGAATTCTATTGTAAATAGAACTCAATGAAATAGAGAAATAGAGTTCGAAATCGTTATTTTACTTTTTTTTCTATTTATATTCATTTTTTTTATTTGAATTTTTTAAATATTGAATATTACTTACTATATTTTGTTGTGATTGCAACGAAATCTTTCCAAATTTCTAGTTCGAGCAACTTCTATTTCTTTTTTTCCTTCCTTTTTTTACCTTTAGATCGGAAAAAAGAAGGGTTGGTTAAATCAAAAACTCAAAGGGGGGTTATGTTATGGCCAGGGGTAAAGATGCCCGTGTAACGGTTATCTTGGAATGTACCAATTGTGTTCGAGGGGGTGTTAATAATAATAAGGAATCGAAGGGTATTTCCAGATATGTTACTCAAAAGAATCGACACAATACGCCTGGTCGATTAGAATTGAAAAAATTCTGTCCCTATTGTTACAAACAGACAATTCATGGGGAGATAAAGAAATAGATCGAATCAAGTCAAGTGTCTGTCTTTTTTTACAAGGAAGATGAAAGGGGACACACCGTATTCTTAATTGTTATATGGAACAGGATTTCTATAATCTCTGATAGGGCTTAAATCTAGAATAACTTAAATAGAATAGAAAAAAGAAAAAAAAAAATCCTTTCCTTTTGTCATTCTCATTTTTTTGGATCAGATTCAACTAGTATTTTCGGGCTAAGGAATAAACAAACCATGGATAAATCCAAGCGACTCTTTCTTAAATCTAAGCGATCTTTTCGTAGGCGTTTGCCCCCGATCCAATCGGGGGATCGAATTGATTATAGAAACATCAGTTTAATTAGTCGATTTATTAGTCAACAAGGAAAAATTTTATCGAGACGGGTAAATAGATTGACTTTAAAACAACAAAGATTAATTACTATTGCTATAAAACAAGCTCGTATTTTATCTTTGTTACCTTTTCGTCATAAGGCGAAACGGTTTGAAAGAAAGCAGTCGACCGTAAGAACTGTTGGTCTTAGAACCAGAAATAAATAAAAAAAAAAAAAAAGCTTACTCCTCAATTAATTCAATTGAGAGTTTGTTTGAAAAATTCGAGAATCCAATCTTGCTTAGATTGTTGTATTGTAAGAAAAAACAAGAATGTGGGAACAAGAGATCCTTTTTTATTGGATATTGGACGTCTTTACTGATTTTATTTTGAGCGGCTTTATCATATTCTCTTTTTTATCATATTCTCCTTATCATATTATCATATTAATTTCTACTCTACCTTCCCGGAGTTCATTCTCCAGCGAACTACATTTCAAATATTCTAGCGGATTCCTGACAATCTACTTCTTTTAGGATCTCATTGGAAATCATATAAAGACAATTCCTATTTAATATAGCGAGTTGTGCAAGCATTTTACGATTAAGAAGCAACTGCTTCTTGTACAGATTGTGTATAAATTTACTATAAATATAGGATACGCCGTTCTGGCGAATTGCTGCATTTATTCGAGTGATCCACAAACGACGAAAATCTCTCTTTTGTCTATCTCTATCTCGATGAGACGAAAACAAAGCTCTTATTCTCTGTTGAATCATTGTTCGAGTCAGTTTTCCACGAGCCCCCCGCCAGCTTGATGCAAATAAACGCGTTTTTGTTCTACGTCTACGAGCTATATATCCCCGTCTAATTCTGGTCATTGAATAAATGAAACTTTAATGAATAACTAATAATTTTTTTTTCTTTCAGTTATTCTTTTCCTCTTTCCTAGTTTCTTAATAACAAAACGGATTCTTCCAATGTATAAAACAAAAATTCCAACGGCTTTGGCTACTATAACCTTCCCGACCACGATTTATCTTTTTTTTTTTTATCCGTATTTCACCTCGAAATAATAAATAGTATTGATACTCGGTATTAAAAAACCTAAAAGATAAAAAACTACTAAATAGAAATGAATAAAGAAATCGTGGGTTCCTTCGTTTCTATGGTTACGTCTTAAACGGTGAGGTCCTCTCTATACACCGGAGCCCCTGACTTCATTTAATCAATGCCATTGGGAACGTGTACAGTTCACATTCTCTGGCTCTACCCATGAATTATCTAGTCATAGGTCTTTCACAACGAGACCCACCTATACAGTAACGATATTGAATTATGAAGATTAGCTGAGTAGCTGACCCTTTTAGTCCGTTTTTTCCAATTTTTCCAAAGTAGGTGCATAAGATTTCTGCTTTGAAAATGGGATTTCCCCCGCTTAATGGATAACCATTTGTTACCAATGGGGAATTTTTTCATCTTCAATTCAAAATTGAAATGCTTGGATTTGCACCAATGGAAACCATAAATTCCAACACGCTAGAAGGATATAATATATCTTTTTTTATGTCTTTTTATTTAATAGTGAACGGCCCTTGCTTCTATTTTATCCCATTCACAGGTACTGACATTGAAACTTGATATTTTTTCCCTTTATTTTGTCCGAGCGAGGATCTGAACGAGTCGCACATACACCCTAGTACATGTTCCTCGGCGCTGAGGACATCCCCGCAGGGCGGGTGATTTCGTGACAGTTCTGATTGGCTGTCTTGTGTTTCTAATAAGTTGTTTAATAGTTGGCATCTTGAATCGTATACATAATGAGTGGGTGGGTTTAGATCGATCCGAACCCCACCCGGCCTGCTTAGGAATAATAGTCAACATTACGAAACACGGAAGTAGGAAGTTTAATTAAGCGCAACTCCCTGGTTGTGATTAGGATAAGGTGCAATCAAAACATTTTGAACCCCTATACGCGGGTACCATGAATATGCTGAAACCCAGCAATCTTAGCTAATGAATCCGTGTATATTTCAATTTGAATTAGGAATTCCGTGGACAAATGCAAGCGGTTCTTATCGTAACTGCTTCCATATGGATTCGATCCCATATGTATTACAATTATACATTACAATAAAGAAAGAGCAAGTTTATCTTCCCGGATGTGTTGACATTCCCTTTTTTTTCCTAGTATTTAAAGGGAAAACGAAAGGGAAACTTATCGCAATTCTCGTGGTGTTGCGGGGTTGGGAGAATCGTCCAGACGAGGATGGTCATCCCGTACACGAACAAGAATATCTTTAATCCCTATAGCATCAATAATTCCATAATCTTTGGCTTCGGTTGCTGACATAAAAATATTTCTTTCCAAATGGTCGTTTATAACCCTTGGGGGTTTGCCTGTTCTTTGTACATAAACCCTTAGGACCATTTCGCGAATTTCTTCTATTTCCTCTGAGTCCACGAATACCTCCGCCGCTGGGTCTTTGGCAGTATAAGAGGACGCGGGCTGATGCATCATTACCCTGATGATATCACAAATGGTTCCTCTATCTCGGATGATGAGGAGAGGGGATGATAATTAAGAAAAACAAGATAGAATTGAGCAACCGTACAGGCATCTTCGGCACATTGCATACGGCTCCACAATCGAATTCACTTTGACCTGACCTTCCAGTGAAGAAAGAGAAAATAATATAGATTAGATATAGGGTTTAGTTTCTCAGATCCGGGTCGGCAAATGATCCAATTACCATCCTTGCTTTCAGAACAGTTAAAAAATACTATGATGGCCCCGTTGCTTTTTATATATTATTTCGTTTGTGATTCAGCAATCCCAAAGTTTCTTTTTTTTTTTTCGTACTCTTTCATTTTATAGGGGAGAAACAAAAAAGTTTGTGACGCTGAAAAGGTCCCGGAGAAAATCGGGGAATACCTCTTATACTAATTTGATAGTGCCCTTTCGATATATAATCTATGTTTTGAAAATATATATATATTTCATATCGAATTCGAGAAGTGCCATGCTATTATTACTTAATATTCATATTTCATATGGCGAAGGCATAGTCTTTTTTCTTAAAAAACGCATTGGCGCCAAGCGTTAGGGGATGCTAGGCGTTTGGTAATTTCTCCGCCGACCAGGAGAAAGGATCCCATTGAGGCGGCTAATCCCAGGCCTAGTGTATAGACATGAGGTGTTACGAATTGCATAGTATCATAAATGACTAATCCGGCTACTGCCAACCCGCCGGGAGAGTTTATAAAGAAATAAAGATCTTTATTCGCATCCTCTATGCTGAGAAATATCATCAGCCCAGCAATGTGATTCCCGATCTCGTAATCAACTTCTTGGCCTAAAAAGAGGGATCTGCTTCGATAAAGTCCGTTAATTAGGATAAAATTTGTATCCCTTAAGATAAGAGCCGTACATGCACCTTTTGATGCATACGGTTTAACAAAATTTGCGAAAAAAAGAATCAATGTGTAGATTCCGGCCCTCTTTCTTTTGTTTTTTATGGCGGGACACCCTTTTTCTAATCTAATTTTATAATTTATTAAAGAAGCGTCTTTATTTTTTTCTTTTTTCAAGAAAGACGCCTTTTCCTTTGTCCCCCTTCCCTATAAATAAACAAAATCCATTAAACTTATCGACCTAACTTCTCATTGATGTATGGTTTCACCGAGATCGAATCCCAATCACGATGTTATTTTCTTGTTCCTAATGGACTTCCTCAGTTGTTTTAGGTTTCTGCTCTACTCCGAGTAAAAATAGACCCGATTTAGATTTGCACATACAGCAGGACACATCTTACTAATATAAAACTTCGTTTTTTTCCTACCACTTACTTCTTTTTCAATTCATTTCCTATCTTCTGCCAAATATTCGACGTATTTATCCTATTTTTGGGGGTATTAAAAGTCATAAATTTTTTTCTTATTCAAAAGATCTTTTATGATCTATGATATAAGTATTATGAAATTAAGTATTAATAATCATAAATATATTTATTACCAATTGGGTTTTTTCTAAACAGAGCCTGGGTCCTTCATTTTTTTGGTCCACCCAAGCTAACCATAAATTTTTATAAATTAGATTCTAATTGATAATATTGATTTGAATACCCCCCAAAATAGATCGAATTGTACATAATTGAACTTAACAATCGAACTTCCTTCACGCTCCAAATTTTTGATAATTCAGTCTTTCTTGGGCAAAATGGGCGATATCTCGATCGGGGGAGACAACGGGAAAATCCCATATAGCCCAAAATATCTGACAAGTCGCACTACAGGTCAACCCAAGAAGCTTCTTCATCTCCGGGAATCCGGAAAGGTATTTTTGGAACACCAATAGGCATAAAAAGCGAGCAACAAAAAACCGCGACCCTGGAAGAAGGTGGAATAAAAAATAAAATAAGGTGTTGTTATCGGCCTTACGCGGCGCGGGATCTTTCATGTGTAAGCGTCGGTCGGACCGCGTCCGCTTTGGTGTGGAAGCGTCAGAAAACCTTGATTGCCTTAATCATATTGTCTTTTATCATCTTTTATCCATAGCGGTGAAAACAAATTACGATAGGTTTTTTGAATGATTAACAACTATGTATTTGTTCATAGAAAATGGGATCAACCCCCATTGCGTATTGGTACTTATCGGATATAGAATAGATCTGCTTCTCATTGTTCCTACGAACCGAATTCTTACGTTTTTACTAAAAAAAAACAAGAATATAACAAATATTAATCCTTTCTCCGAGAGAATCCACTGAAAGGGGGAGGTCCATAGCATAGTTTTTCCAATGCAATAAAGTTACATAGTGTCTATTTTTCGTTGATAAAGGGGTATTTACATGGGTTTGCCTTGGTATCGTGTGCATACCGTCGTATTGAATGATCCCGGCCGTTTGCTGGCTGTCCATATAATGCATACAGCTTTGGTTTCTGGTTGGGCCGGTTCAATGGCTTTATATGAATTAGCAGTTTTTGATCCCTCTGACCCCGTCCTTGATCCAATGTGGAGACAAGGTATGTTCGTTATACCCTTCATGACTCGTTTAGGAATAACTAATTCATGGGGTGGTTGGAGTATCACAGGGGGAACTGTATCGAATCCGGGTATTTGGAGTTACGAAGGTGTGGCCGGCTCACATATTATGTTTTCTGGCTTGTGCTTCTTGGCAGCTATCTGGCATTGGGTGTATTGGGATTTAGCAATATTTTCTGATGAACGCACAGGAAAACCCTCTTTAGATTTGCCCAAGATTTTTGGAATTCATTTATTTCTTTCAGGGCTAGCTTGCTTTGGTTTTGGTGCATTTCATGTAACAGGGTTGTATGGTCCTGGAATATGGGTGTCCGATCCTTATGGACTAACCGGGGAGGTACAACCTGTAAATCCAGCATGGGGCGTAGAAGGTTTTGATCCTTTTGTTCCAGGAGGGATAGCCTCTCATCATATTGCAGCGGGGACTTTAGGTATATTAGCGGGTCTATTTCATCTTAGTGTCCGTCCGCCCCAACGTCTCTACAAGGGATTGCGTATGGGCAATATTGAAACCGTCCTTTCCAGTAGTATTGCTGCTGTCTTTTTTGCAGCTTTTGTTGTTGCTGGAACAATGTGGTATGGTTCAGCAACTACTCCTATCGAATTATTTGGTCCCACCCGTTATCAATGGGATCAGGGATACTTCCAGCAAGAAATATATCGAAGAGTTGGCGCTGGGCTAGCAAAAAATCAAAGCTTATCAGAAGCTTGGTCTAAAATTCCTGAAAAATTGGCTTTTTATGATTACATCGGGAATAATCCTGCAAAAGGGGGATTATTCAGAGCGGGTTCAATGGACAGCGGGGATGGAATAGCTGTTGGGTGGTTAGGACATCCTATCTTTAGAGATAAAGAGGGGCGTGAACTTTTTGTACGTCGTATGCCTACTTTTTTTGAAACATTTCCGGTTGTTTTGGTAGACGGAGACGGAATTGTTAGAGCCGACGTTCCTTTTAGAAGGGCAGAATCGAAGTATAGTGTCGAACAAGTAGGTGTAACCGTTGAGTTCTATGGTGGCGAACTCAATGGAGTCAGTTATAGTGATCCTGCTACTGTTAAAAAATATGCTAGACGCGCTCAATTAGGTGAAATTTTTGAATTAGATCGCGCTACTTTGAAATCGGATGGTGTTTTTCGTAGCAGTCCGAGGGGCTGGTTTACTTTTGGGCATGCTTCGTTTGCTCTGCTCTTCTTCTTCGGGCACATTTGGCATGGTGCTAGAACCCTCTTCAGAGATGTTTTTGCTGGTATTGACCCGGATTTGGATACTCAATTAGAATTTGGAGCATTCCAAAAACTTGGAGATCCAACTACAAAAAGACAAGCAGTCTGATACAGGATTTCTCTGTTATTTTTTTTTTCTTTCTTTTTTTGATTTCACATAGGTTAAGGTTAACCGAAAAATCTTCTTCCCCTTTTCTTTGACTCTTTCTTTTTCTTTATCGGAGAGATAATCTCAAATAAATAGGTACGGAAGTTATAATTGTAAGTAAAGCACGATCGAATTTATGGAAGCATTGGTTTATACATTCCTCTTAGTCTCCACTCTAGGGATCATTTTTTTCGCTATCTTTTTTCGAGAACCGCCTAAAATTCAAACTAAAAAGACGAAATGATTTTTTATTATATCAATTGAAGTAATGAGCCTCCCAACATTGGGAGGCTCATTACTTCAACTAGTCCCCGTGTTCCTCGAACGGATCTCTTAATTGTTGAGAGGGTTGCCCAAAAGCAGTATATAAGGCATACCCCGTAAAACTTACAAGTAAACCAGATATAAAGATGGCGACTAGGGTTGCTGTTTCCATTATTATATAATTTCAAGAACAAAAAAAATGGATCTCTGAAAAAAGCGTTTATTTACAACGGAATGGTATACAAAGTCAACAGATCTCAATTAATACAAAATAGGATGTATGGCTACACAAACTGTTGAGGATAGTTCTAGAGCTAGACCAAAACAAACAGGTTTAGGGGGGTTATTGAAACCATTAAATTCAGAATATGGTAAAGTAGCTCCTGGGTGGGGAACTACCCCTTTGATGGGTCTTGCAATGGCTCTATTTGCGGTATTCTTATCTATTATTTTGGAAATTTATAATTCTTCTGTTTTATTGGATGGAATTTCAATGAATTAGATTCACACTAACCGCGAATTCTTGGCTTTTTCAATAGAAAATAAAGCATTTCGGTTTTGGATTTTTATCTGATTCTATTTTTTTGTTATTGGTAGTTCGATCGTGGAATTTCTTTCTGTATTTCCGGAATATGAGTGTGTGACTTGTTATAATGGATCTTATTGATAGTACAGAGAGTGGGTCTGTCATCTTGATAGAGATGGTTTTACCTCGTCGGATATTCATTCTCCTATCTGAAGCACGGAATAGATGAAATAGATCAAAAAAAAATATATATATTCACTATGATTCCTACTTAATATTCACACCCCGTGACCGGATTCCAAAAGAATTTCCAAAGAGTTATAAATCAAAATACTTTTCTTTTATTTTTAACCCCCCCTGTTTTATTTTGATCCAAGTAAAAAACTTTCTTTGGATTTTGAGTCATTATATTTATCATTCAATAAGTGATGATCCAATGGTTCTTACTCAGGGAATCCTTGGATTTAGTTTGAATTTTTATTGAATCATCGTGGTTCGAGTATGAATCTGGGGTTTCCATCGATTCATAGGGTCTTAACAAGATAATTCCTATCATTAATAAAGAAAACAAGAGTAAAGCTGCATTACAAAAAAAAAAAAAAAATCAAAGAAATAGGTAAATAGAAGATTCAAGAGGCCTGGAACGACCAACAGAGCTGACTTGAAATTTTGGCATTATGACCACAAAAAAAAGCTTTCGGATTTTTTATTTTTACTCTTTCATATTTTCCGAGAAGTGATAGGGAGTTGATTACGAAGTTTCAAGCTTTCTATTACATATCCCCTGTAACCAAAGCTATTTTTGGGTTTTTTGTTTGAGCTGTACGAGATGAAATTCTCATATACGGTTCTCAGAGGGGGAGTCCCTTTGGTTTACCTATCTCAATAAAGTCTA